AAATTCGTTCCCTTTTTCTGTTCAATCAAAATAAAACCAAAATGAACAATTCTAATTCTATAAGGTTGAATAAAAATTAGATCGACCCTTTGAAAATAATTGCTATGCTTAGTGTGCGACTCGTTGGTTTTTTAGGGTTAGGGTTAAAGAAAAAAAAAAGACCAGCCTCTTTGTATAAACAAATAACTATAGAACTAATAACCAACTCATCACTTCACATTATCTGGATCCAAAGAACCAGTCAAGATATGATATATCGGTCATATCACTGTAGCAACTGAAATCTTTTTTGCATAAACAAAAGAAAAATAAATCTGATTCTAAGTTGTGAAGCGAAGAAGAAAGATGTGGATAAATGGAAGGGTGAAAGAAGGGGAGAAACAAACAAAACCAGCGATATAAAATTCCATCCAATATGTAAGGTTTATGAGTCATCTCATAAAAAAGCAGTGTAATAAAGCATTAATCAATATGGATTCATAAAAAAGAAAATGAATCTGTTCATAGAACAAAAAAAAATAAGAGCTTCGAGCTAATAAAGATTAAGAAAATTGGCTTAACAAAAAATTTCATTATGAGCTCCATTGTAGAAATCAGACCTAACCATTAAGTAAGAAGCGATGGGAACGATGGAACCTGTGAATCCAAATCTATTGACAACAGACTCATCGATCGGGATGGCGAAACAAACCAGAGACTAATTCCTTCATTTATTGGGAAAAGAAAAGTCATGAGTTAACCCTACAACTGAAATAGCACCGAAAAGAGTAAATATTCGCCCGTGAAAACTTTATTTTCTTGAATTGATAATTTTTGGTCAATACAATAGGATAAAAAGCAAAACAAAAAAAAGATTCGTTATAACATAAAAAAATACGATATTTAAAAATTTAAAATAGAAATATTAATATGTTTAGTTAGCTAAAAAAACAAGATATACAAATGAATAATAGACAATTTGAAAATTTTATTATTCGCGAGGAGCTGGATGAGAAGAAACTCTCATGTCCAGTTCTGTAGTAGAGATGGAATTCAGAACCAACCATCAACTATAACCCCAAAAGAACCAGATTTCGTAAACAACATAGAGGAAGAATGAAGGGAATATCTTATCGAGGTAATCATATTTCTTTCGGTAAATATGCTCTTCAGGCACTTGAACCTGCTTGGATCACATCTAGACAAATAGAAGCAGGTCGACGAGCAATGACACGAAATGCACGCCGCGGTGGAAAAATATGGGTACGTATATTTCCAGACAAACCGGTTACAGTAAGACCCGCAGAAACACGTATGGGTTCGGGGAAAGGATCCCCTGAATATTGGGTAGCTGTTGTTAAACCAGGTCGAATACTTTATGAAATGGGTGGAGTAACAGAAAATATAGCCAGAAGGGCGATTTCAATAGCATCGTCCAAAATGCCTATACGAACTCAATTTATTATTTCGGGATAAAAAGAATCAAAAGAAAAAGGTCTTGGGGATAAAAAAACAACCACGGGTGCCGGTTTCTTTCTTTGGACAAACAATATTTCTTTTTTTTTCTTCACTCTTTGCTTTGCATTGAAAGAATATATTCTAAAAAACTGATATGATTCAACCTCAGACTCTTTTGAATGTAGCGGATAACAGCGGGGCTCGAGAATTGATGTGTATTCGAATCATAGGAGCTAGCAATCGTCGATATGCTCATATCGGTGACGTTATTGTTGCTGTGATCAAAGAAGCAGTGCCAAATATGCCCCTAGCAAGATCAGAGGTGGTCAGAGCTGTAATTGTACGTACTTGTAAAGAACTCAAACGTGATAACGGTATGATAATACGATATGATGACAATGCTGCGGTTGTCATTGACCAAGAAGGAAACCCCAAAGGAACTCGAGTTTTTGGTGCAATTGCCCGGGAATTGAGACAGTTAAATTTTACTAAAATAGTTTCATTAGCTCCGGAGGTATTGTAAGGTCTTTTAAAATAAGATAAGACCATCATATGGTTATGTTATAGTAAGGTATTTGAAAGAAAGAGATTAAGAATTTATAGTAGATTGTGTCTCATGCATATGCCTTTAATTTAAATTCATAAACAAATAAGTAAAAAACAAGAAAAACATGTTGATTATATCAAAATTGGGGAGCACCAAGAATTTTAATTCACCATGGGTAGGGATACTATTGCTGACATAATAACCTCTATACGAAACGCTGATATGGATAGAAAAAGGGTGGTTCGAATAGCATCTACTAATATCACTGAAAATATTGTTAAAATACTTTTACGAGAAGGTTTTATCGAAAACGTGAGAAAACATCAAGAAACCAAAAAATCTTTTTTGGTTTTAACCCTACGGCATAGAAGGAATAGGAAAAGGCCTTATAGAAATTTTTTAAATTTAAAACGAATCAGTCGGCCTGGTCTACGAATCTATTCGAATTACCAACGAATTCCTAGAATTTTAGGTGGGATGGGAATTGTAATTATTTCTACTTCTCGAGGTATAATG